TGGAAAGAGCAAAAAAAAAATTCTACTGCGTATCAATTTGTAATACGTGAATAACAAAATACGGCTTAAGGCCCTTAGATCTATTTCCTTCGTCGAAAAAGGGACAGAATTGTCTAAACCCCTTTTCTTGTTATGTTCGTTAGGTTCAAGTCTGACGAGAATAATATTCTACGACTAACAACTCATTTATTTTTAAACCGATCCATTTACTATCTATTATTTGATTTACTAAGCCTTTATATTGGAATGAGTCAATAGTCAAATGGTTTGGCACTCCTTCCTGAGGAGATGAAGCAATATAATTTTGAATCAGAGCTTTTGATCTTTGTTTATCCTTCGTAGTAATAATATCTCGGGGTTTGCAACGATAACTTGGTATATCCACTATATGACCATTAACTAAAATATGTCTATGGTTAACTAATTGCCTGGCTCCGGGAATGGTCGAAGCCATACCCAATCGAAAAAGGATATTATCCAACCGCATCTCAAGTAGTTGTAGTAAAACCTGGCCTGTTGACCCTTTGGCTTTTCCAGCGATATGCACATATCTAAGTAATTGTCGCTCTGTCAGACCATAATGAAAACGCAATTTCTGTTTTTCTTCTAAACGAATACGATATTGCGATCTTTTCCCGGAACGCAGTGGGTTTTTAAGATCACTTCCGGATCTAGGTCTTTTACTAGTTAATCCCGGTAAAGCCCCCAGACGGCGTATTTTTTTGAAACGAGGTCCTCGGTAACGAGACATAAAGTAAAGACTCCTTTTTATTTTATTGAAATTTCATTCATTTTACAGAAGAAATCAAAATTAAGACTGAACTAAAGAATAAACAAAGCAAAGCGAAATCTATATAGAATAAAATGTATTGTGTTAATATCCAGATTTTTTGTTGTATATATATATAGAAAGAAGATTAAGGCTCTGTTTTATGATTTATTATATATATAAAATATAAATCTAATTGGATCTAATCAACTTTTTTTTAGAATTACCACGACATAATAGATTAGTGACTCAATGTTTGTAGAAATGGAGAGGAGAGAGTCTCAATTATGGAAAAATCGATAGAGAAAAAAGCCGGCTATCGGACTCGAACCGATGACCATCGCATTACAAATGCGATGCTCTAACCTCTGAGCTAAGCGGGCTCACATAACAGAAATAATGCATAGGAATTCAAGAGACTACCAGATCCCCGCTATTAGCTGTAAAGTTCGTATGAACTATATATATATTATATATTTAATATAAACTATTTAATATATACTATATATTATATATTCTAGTTCATAATTCTATCCATAACATAATATAACTAATAAAAAAATATAAAATTAATATGCAAATTAATATTAATTATATATTTAATAAATAAATAGAATAATATGACTAAATAGAATTCTATTCTAATAATGTAACAGATCTAATAATGTAACAGAACTAAAATATCTGACTAATTTCAATTTTATTATTATACATAATAATTATTGATGATATACATTTACATTGCTGTTATTTTTATATTTTTTATAATAATTTCTAATAATAAGATATTGAAAATACCAAAAAATTGGAATTCCTTTTTTAGATTTGAAAATAGTTATAACAAATAAGGTTAATTATATTCATATTATAGCGGATCCGTCCTAAGAAAAGTATAAAATAAGGATAAAGATACAACAATCAAAATTATAATAAGACATTCCTATGATTTCGTTCGAAAAAGGATGAAGATAGGACAAAAAAAACAATAAGGAAGAATATCGACCCTTCCAGTATTCCAAAGCACACTCTAAAAATAAAAGGGGAGGGGGACGTATATATATGTGGTATATACCTCTCTATATTGAATTGTGGATACATCAATGATAGAATCATTTCTGATTGAAACAAAGATGATTCATACAATAGAGGTGGAACGAGAGGGGATAGCCAAAAAAATAAAATAGGCATACACAATTTTTTAATATAGGAATCATTATATAATGAACTCAATGGTTCCAAGATAAATGAAAAAGTTGGGTAAAATTACAACTGGATCCTTGTCTAAAAGGGGGATATGGCGAAATTGGTAGACGCTACGGACTTGATTGGATTGAGCCTTAGTATGGAAACCTGCTAAGTGAAAACTTCCAAATTCAGAGAAACCCTGGAACTAAAAATGGGCAATCCTGAGCCAAATCTTTATTTTTTGAAAAACAAGGGTTTAAAAAAGAGAATAAAAAAGGATAGGTGCAGAGACTCAATGGAAGCTGTTCTAACGAATGGAGTTGACTACGTTGCGTTGGTAACTCAAATTCTTCTATAACAAAAAATGATTAATCGGACGAGAATAAAGAGAGAGTCCCATTCTACATGTCAATACCGACAACAATGAAATTTATAGTAAGAGGAAAATCCGTCGACTTTAGAAATCGTGAGGGTTCAAGTCCCTCTATCCCCAGTAAAAAGCCCGTTTTACTTCTTTACTATAATTCTCCTTTTTTTTTTATAAGT